ATGTTAGCCTCTAATGTACAATTAAACCCAATTTATAAATTTGTAACTCGTTGACTTTTTTCTACAAATCACAAAGATATTGGAACTTTATACTTAATCTTTGGAGCAATCTCTGGGGTTGCAGGAACCGCTTTGTCTTTATATATTAGGATAACATTAGCTCAACCTAACAGTAGTTTTTTAGAATACAATCACCATTTATACAACGTAATTGTCACAGGTCATGCTATATTAATGATTTTTTTTATGGTAATGCCTACGTTAATTGGAGGCTTTGGCAATTGGTTTGTTCCTTTAATGATTGGAGCACCAGACATGGCATTCCCAAGAATGAACAACATTAGCTTTTGGCTACTCCCACCATCTCTATTACTATTGTTCGCATCGATGTTGACAGAAGCTGGTGTAGGTACCGGATGAACTGTTTACCCGCCATTATCAAGTGCAACGGCTCATTCTGGGGGTTCGGTAGATTTAGCAATATTTAGTTTACACCTATCCGGTGCTTCTTCTATTCTAGGAGCTATCAATTTCATATGTACAATTTTCAATATGCGAGTAAAAAGTTTATCTTTTCACAACCTTCCTTTGTTCGTGTGGTCTGTTTTAATTACAGCATTCTTACTGTTACTATCTTTGCCTGTACTAGCAGGAGCAATAACAATGTTGTTGACAGATAGAAACTTCAATACCACCTTTTTTGATCCTGCTGGAGGTGGCGACCCTGTATTATTTCAGCATCTTTTCTGGTTTTTTGGACACCCAGAAGTTTACATACTGATCTTACCTGGGTTTGGAATTGTAAGCCACATTGTTGTTAGTACAGCAAAAAAACCTATCTTTGGTTACCTTGGTATGGTATATGCAATGTTTTCTATTGGTGTTTTAGGATTTATCGTATGAGCCCACCACATGTTTACTGTAGGTCTAGATATAGATACTAGAGCTTATTTTACAGCCGCAACTATGATTATCGCTATTCCAACAGGAATCAAAATATTTAGCTGGCTTGCAACATTATGGGGAGGATCTATTGATTTAAGAACGCCAGGACTATTTGCTATTGGTTTTATCTTTTTATTCACAGTAGGTGGTGTAACCGGAGTTGTTCTTGCTAATTCAGGTATAGATATAGCTTTGCACGATACTTACTATGTTGTTGCTCACTTTCACTACGTGCTGTCTATGGGAGCAGTTTTCTCTATGCTTGGTGGTCTTTATTTCTGATTTGAAAAAATCACGGGCGTTCGTTATTCAGAAATATTAGGAAAAATTCATTTTTGGAGTTTTTTCGTTGGGGTAAACTTAACTTTTTTCCCAATGCATTTTTTAGGCGTTGCTGGTATGCCAAGACGAATTCCAGATTACCCTGATGCTTATTTTATATTTAATAAAATTGCGTCTTGAGGTTCTTACATTTCTGCAGTATCCTCACTCTTCTTCTTTTTTATTGTTTTCCATGCCTTTTACCTTGGAGATACCCCACGAAAAAAAGCTAAAAGGAATCGCACTTTATGTGGCCCAACATAACAGCTAAAAATGACTAACAAAACCAGAGCTGGTCTATCTTTAGAAAGGCGTGCCCGAAGGGTAATTATTTCAGATTAACGTGGTTTTATATTCAGTTTATACTGTTTTAAGCCTCACTTCTTCCTTCACCACATTATCTTTATTGTGTATTCTATTAACAAAAAAATGATTTTTATAACGCAATGTGATAGTCCAGCACTTTGGCAAATTTATTTATCTGACCCTGCGAGTATTACTATGGAAGGGATCCTAATCTTTAACAAACATTTATTATTTTTGTTAACTGTAATTGTTCTGTTCGTTGCTTGGTTACTGGCTTATACTATATATTATTTCATAGAGTATAACAATAAGTTTAGCTCAAAATTTGTTCACTCGAAAGAGCTAGAAATTGTTTGAACTTCGATCCCAGCTTTAATACTTCTGATTTTGTCTACCCCGTCTTTTACTTTGCTTTATGCAATGGATGAAATATCAGAACCAGAGTTAACTTTAAAAATTTTAGGCCACCAATGGTTCTGAAGTTATGATATTTCTGAGTTTAACTCTTGTCAAAAACAAGAACAAAGTTTAAAATATGTTTGTTATATGATGGCGCTAGATGGATTGCCTACAACCAAGCAAGGGTATTTTAGATTATTAGAAACTAACAAAAGGGTCATTTTACCAACAAATACACATTTACGACTTCTAGTTAGTGCAGCTGATGTGTTACACAGCTGAACAGTACCATCGTTTGGTTTAAAAGTTGATGCTTGCCCAGGCAGATTAAATCAAGTGAATTTGTTTATAAAACGTATTGGTGTTTTTTTTGGACAATGTAGCGAAATTTGTGGTGTAAATCATGGTTTTATGCCTATAGTTATAACGTCATTGCCAACTGTACAATTTCACCATTACATAATGACAAAATTAGAATTAAGTTAAGTCATTTATTCATTTTTATCAGATTTATTGGCTAATAACGTGAAACAAGTTAAACCCCTGTTTCAAATTATGTATTCTATATTAAATTTTTTTTTAAACGTACTAGAAAAATCTATTCAAATGAGAGAACCTTATTTCTTTTTTTCAAAGACCTTAGTAATAAATGAAAAATAAAAATCGTTTTAAGTATTTAAAAACAAAGCATAGTTGGCACCTAGTAGACCCAAGTCCTTGGCCATTAGTTGCCTCATTAGGTGCTTTCTTTATGACTTCAGGAACAGTGCTGTATATGAATAAATTTTTAGGAGGAGGCCAACTTGCATTAATTGGTTTTCTTGTGATACTTTATGTTATGTATACATGGTGGCGTGATATTGTTAGAGAGGCAACGTTTGAAGAGCAGCATACAGTACCTGTTCAACGGGGGTTACGGCTGGGAATGGTTTTGTTTATTGTCTCAGAAATTATGTTCTTTTTTGCATTTTTTTGAGCTTTTTTTCATTCTAGTTTATCTCCAGTTTACAATTTAGGAGGAGTATGGCCCCCAGAAGCAATTCAAACAATTCAAACCTCAGGAATTCCTCTAACTAATACATTTTTTCTTTTAAGCTCTGGTGCCACTGTGACTTGAGCGCACCATGCAATTATAGTGCGAGCTAAAAAGCAGGCAATTCTTGGTCTATGTTTTACCATAGTGTTAGCAACAATTTTTACCTTGTTACAAGGCATGGAGTATGTAGAAGCACCATTTAATATTAATGACAGTGTTTTCGGTTCTTGTTTTTACATGGCTACTGGCTTTCATGGTTTTCATGTATTCGTTGGTACTTGTTGCCTAATTGTATCTCTTTTACGAATTGTTTATAACCATTTTACATCAACACATCATTTTGGTTTCGAGTCTGCTGCGTGGTATTGACACTTTGTAGACGTTGTATGGTTATTTTTATTCATCACTGTATATTGGTGAGGAGGTATTCATTAACATACATAAGTTATCCCTAAATGTGGTAAATTTGTGACAAAAGTTACCGAAAAAACAGCTGAATATTTGGGTAAAGTCTATTCTAAAAAAATAATTTAGTACCCAGAACAGTAATTCCTAAAACTAAAGGGTAAAAGTTTAAGTCCCTTATTTCTTGAAATAATAATTTCTGTAATCTTACCCATGATAATAGTTTATAACTATAACAACTTTGTGAGCATTAGCGGTGACCTAGGTTTTAGTATGTTTGGCAAATTTGTACCTTTGATACATCATGTCCATAGATATAGCAACTCTATGTCTTCTTTTGTTACTAAAACAATAAGATGAGGCAAGAATTATTTGTTATCTATTGCAGATGGTCATCTAATACACTACCCAAGTCCACTAAATTTAACATATGCTTGAAGTTTTGGTTCTTCAGCAGGAATATGTCTAGTTATTCAAATTCTATCTGGAATTTTTTTAGCAATGCATTATACTCCTCACATTGACCTTGCATTTAGTAGTGTTGAGCATATAATGCGAGATGTCAATAATGGATGGTTAATCCGTTATATTCATGCAAATGGAGCTTCAATGTTTTTCATTGTTGTATATTGCCATATATTTCGTGGCTTGTACTATGGGTCGTATATGCAACCAAGACAATTACTTTGATGTTCAGGCGTTCTCATTTTCATTTTGATGATGGGAACAGCTTTTATGGGTTATGTACTTCCTTGAGGTCAAATGAGCTTTTGAGGTGCTACTGTAATTACCAGCCTAGTAACTGCAGTGCCAGTTGTAGGTCATTCTATTGTTGATTGGTTATGGGGGGGATTTACAGTAAATAACGCAACACTAAATAGATTCTTTAGTTTGCACTTCTTTTTACCATTTGTAATTGCTGCTTTAAGTTTACTACATTTAGCACTTTTACATAAAGACGGTTCTAACAATCCATTAGGGATTGACAGTAAAGGTGACAAAATTCCTTTTTATCCTTATTTTGTAGTAAAAGATTTATTTGCGTTTTTTTGCTTTCTAACCTTTTTTGGAATTTTTGTCTTTTATTTTCCAAATGCACTAGGCCACCCAGACAATTATATACCAGCAGACCCTATGCAAACACCTGCTCATATTGTTCCTGAATGATACTTCCTACCTTTTTATGCAATCCTGCGGTCTATTCCCGACAAGCTTGGTGGTGTAGCAGCAATGGGCGGAGCTCTTGTTATTTTATTTTTAATTCCCTTCACAAATACATCTGAAATTCGAAGTACAACTTTTCGACCTGTTTTCAAAATTTTTTACTGGTTGCTTGTTGCTGATTTTTTACTGTTAGGTTGAATTGGTCAAAAGCCTGTTAAAGATATTTACGTATTAGTAGGTCAAGTAGCGACAGTATTTTATTTTTTATTTTTCATTGTTTTAATACCAACAATAGGGATTCTTGAAGCTATTATTGTGCGACACATCACATCTCGAACTTCTTTTTGTACTACTACGCATATTTATTAAGCTAAAAAAATAGTTAATAAAATGATCCTAAAAAGATGTTTTTACAAAAACACTTAAAAACAAGTTTTTTGAACAGCCCTGTATGCTTTAGATATTTTTAAGATATATCGTAAGATTATATCTAAGCACTTAAAAGTCAATAAGAAACTTTGACCATAAAAACAATTATAACAAGATAAAAAAATTTAAGTTTTATTACATGTTTTTTTATTAGAGTTACCATTATATTTTTTATGACGTTTATTAATTTTTTTTTAAGCTTTAAAAAATACAATATAATCAAATATTTATCAGAAAAAAAATTGTTTTAGTTGATAAATTATTTTCTTTAAGTAAAAATTAATAGTTCAAATCTATTATTCCTTAATGACGTTAAAAAAAAGAAACTTGTTAAAAAAAATAAAAAATTTTACCATCAATTTTGGTCCTCAACACCCAGCAGCGCATGGTGTATTAAGATTAGTATTAGAACTTAACGGTGAAATAGTAAATCGAGCAGACCCTCATATAGGTTTATTACATAGAGGTACAGAAAAATTAATTGAATATAAGACTTATGTTCAAGCATTGCCATATTTTGATCGTCTAGATTATGTTTCCATGATGGCACAAGAGCACAGCTATTGTTTAGCGATTGAAAAACTTTTTAATTGCAAAATCCCAAAACGGGCTCAATACATCAGAGTGCTTTTCGCTGAAATTACTAGAATTTTAAACCATTTGTTGGCTGTAGGATGCCATGCAATGGACGTTGGTGCCATGACTCCATTTTTGTGAGCTTTTGAAGAACGAGAAAAATTAATGGAATTTTACGAACGTGTGTCAGGTGCGCGAATGCATGCAGCTTATTTTAGACCTGGAGGCTTGCAACTTGATATTCCAAAAGGTTTGCTAGATGATATTTACATGTTTACTGAGCAATTTACACTAAGGTTAACAGAAATGGAAGATATGCTGACAGAAAATAGAATTTGAAAACAGCGATTAGTGGATATTGGCACTGTTACGGCTGACGACGCACGTCAATGAGGTTTTAGTGGTGTTATGTTGCGTGGTTCGGGAATTTATTGAGATTTAAGAAAGAGTCAACCCTACGAAGTTTATGATAAACTTAAGTTTGACATTCCTGTAGGAACTAACGGTGATTGCTATGATCGGTACTTAATTCGAGTATTTGAAATGAAAGAATCATTAAAAATAATTGAACAGTGCCTGAATTCCATGCCAACAGGCTATATTAAAACAAATGATTTCAAAATATCTCCTCCAACTAGAGTTGAAATGAAACAATCCATGGAAGCATTAATTCATCATTTTAAAATGTATACTCAAGGAGTTGCCATACCTGCAAATGAAACTTATTCCGGGACAGAAGCTCCAAAAGGAGAATTTGGAGTTTACCTGATTTCTGACAACACTAATAGACCTTACCGATGCAAGATTAAAGCTCCAGGATTTAATCATCTACAAGCTTTAGACTTTATGTCTAAAGGACATTTAATTGCCGATGTTGTTACAATTATAGGTACTCAAGATATTGTATTTGGTGAAGTTGATCGATAGTTAAGTATAATGTGTTCTAAATTAAAATCTTTTAAAATTTTACAAATTTCTGTGGACGGTTGTGTTTACGTTGACTATTCAACTTACCTAAAAACGTATAAAAAATATAATTTTTCAAAAAAAAGTTTGTTTTTTGATTTATTAAAGAAAAAGGAATTTATTTTGACTAATTCTAACTTTTTTTATAAAAAATATCGTAATTAAATTATTAAAACCCCAATAAATGAATTCACAACTGATTGTAAAAAATATTCAAAATTTGTCTAAAATTTGCCCATTAGAAAAAATCCAACTATATGATCAAGAGCTAGTAGTGGTAGTAAAATCAAAATTATTACATGATATGTTAGTATTTTTTAAACACCACATACTTTTCCAATTCGATATTTTGACATCGATTACAGGTGTAGATTACCCTAACAATAAATATAGATTTAAGTTGGCGTATGATTTATTAAGTATTCGCTATAACATCCGTCTTCGAGTTAAAACATTTACCCATGAGCTATTTGGGATAGACTCTTGCGATCAATTGTATTTTACAGCGGGCTGGTATGAGTGCGAGATTTGAGATATGTATGGTGTTTTTTTCAAAAATCATTCAAATTTAAAACGAATCTTAACAGATTATGGTTTTGAAGGTCATCCACTTCGAAAAGACTTCCCATTGAGTGGTTTTGTCGAGATGAAGTACAATGAAACAGAAAAAAGGGTAATTAACGAATCTATTGAATTGTGTCAAGAATACAGGACATTTAAATTCCTGTCCCCTTGGTAATTATCTTAAAGCACACGCATGAAAAAACAAATTCAAAAAGACAGAAAACTTAGAAAATTTTTTAACCAGCAAGAGTTAAACCACACTGTTTTAAAGGGCATAGTCAAAAATGAGAATTTATCTTTAATTATAAAATGAAACGCCATTCTACAATTATCAAAATTGTCAAGAAATCATAATAAAATACGGTTTGTTAATAGATGTATTTTAACAAACCGCAAAGCAAAATTTAACCGAATTTTTAAAAAATTTTCAAGATTAAGTTTTTTACGTTTGGCAAGATCTGGTGTTATTTCTGGATTAAAAAAATCTTCTTGGTAAAAAATTAAACTACAAATGATCCCATCTATTTTTTTTTCAAAAAATTATTTTCATTTTAATGACTCATTGTTTTATAATGAATACATTATTATTTTAAGTTTTATATGCGTTGCCATGCTACTGTCTATTATTATAGTGTTATTTTCTTATATCTTAGCAATTCAAAAGCCAGAAACTGAAAAGTTATCGACGTATGAGTGTGGGTTTGAACCTTACGAAGATGCCCGCCACACTTTTGATGTTAAATTTTATTTAGTCGCTATCTTATTTATAGTTTTCGATATCGAAACTATGTTTTTAATTCCTTGGACTAATGTGTTAGCTCAACTAGACCTTGTTGGTTTCTGGTCAATGATTGATTTTATGTTTGAGTTAGGTGTTGGTTATATTTATATTTATTGTATTGGAGCGCTAAATATACATTAGCTTTAAAATTTCTTTTTACTAAAGGCTGCATTATGTTTTAACTTTCAAGATAAAAAATATTTTGTTTTAAACTTTAATAATTTGAGAAAGGTGACTGAGAGGTTTAAAGTGAAGGTCTGCTAAATCTTTGTATATTTATTAATATACCGTGGGTTCGAATCCCATCCTTTCTTGATTAATACAGGTTGTTGCTGGAATATAGCCAAGTTGGTAAGGCCTTCGTTTTTGGTACGAATATTCAAAGGTTCAAATCCTTTTATTCCAACAGATAAACTAGAATACCATTTTAAAATGCAATTTACAACTATTTGATAAACAGCAGGTCTCATGTTTAAAGAATGAATAAAGTCTTCATCGTCTAGTGGTTAGGACACCGCCCTTTCACGGCGGTAACACGGGTTCAAACCCCGTTGAAGATATTTTCCGTTACACGATCTAATACCAAGATCGTTACAAGTTATAGAACACGCTAAGCCTTAAAACTTGAAATTTGTATTATTTAATCGCGAAAGTTTTGAGCATTGGATCATAGTAGATGAGTATTTGCTGTTAAAATCCTTACCATCAATGAAAAAATCGTTTAATCAAAACCTAAGTTGTGAGTTATAAAACCTCTTTCGTTTAGGCTTGAATTTAGAAGTTTCTATATGACACTTGGCAATTTTTTTCAATAACCTAAAAGCCAAATTGTTTAAATTGGATACCGCGTAGTATTGAAACCCTATATAGTTTTTGAAATTATAAACGCTGTTTGAGTTGAAAACTATTTTATTCTTTTTCACAAAGTTCGTAACAAACAACATCTTTTTAGAGTAAGAAAGGATTTTCCTTATTACCTGCCAATCACTTTTTGTTTGCTTTTGGGCTGCAATGACTTTAGTCACTTTATTAATATTTCCTTCGGTATTAATATAAGTCCCTGAAGTTTCAAAAAATACAGTATTAGGTAGATGTAAGTGATTATTTAAATTAAAGCTTCTTCTTAATTGCGCGGTCAACTTCACATCTAGATTGCTGCTTTGGGTTATTAATATTTTAGCATTATGTCCATAATCTTGAAAAAAATTAAGCAATCTCAAACTCACTAACTTTTTGATGTTTGAAGTTGAAAAAGAATTGTTTATAAAATAGATTCCGGTAGAATCTTTGAAGTCTTTATTTTTGATTGTTTTTAAATTAGCGAAATTTGCAAATCCCGCATCGTTCAAATCTAAGTTCAAAATATTTAAGTGATTTCGATTGTTGGTCTGGGAAAACAAGTTGATATGCTTACCTAGTAAATTTAGCATTTTTACTAAGTTTAGAGAATCTTTTCTTTTAAATAGTTCTGTATTGGAAATGAAGAAAGGATTTAGTGAGTTAACAAATTCTTGACAGAATAAATTGTTTCCTTCAATTAAAGATTTTAAAATGTTGGTGTTACTACCAACATTTGTATTAGAAAATGTTAGATTAACTAAGGAACCTATTTGGATTATGTTAAAATTTCCTTTTAAAAATCTTGATCTAAGTTTTAAGTTTAACTTTGACCCTTCGTATCTTGGGTTTATTCCAATCAGGAGGCAGGTATTCGATGTTAAGAGTTTAGAACTATTTAAGTTTGAATTTAAGCAATAATTATGCTCTAAATCAACATCTATATTGTGTGATTCAGATTGTCTAAGCTTAAAAAACGGGTATCTCTGAGTTAAAGTGTTTACTAGGTTTAAAACCTCTAAACTTGTGTTTTTACCTAAACACACCGTTACTTGATGCGGTTGATAAACATGTTTCAGCAAATGGTTCTGAAAGTAAAGTGTAAAAAAAAACTCTTTAAATAGCTTCTGTCAAGATACGTTGATAAATGAGTTCTTTTTATTGTTATCTATAAAACTGTAAATTATCTTTTCTGGAGAAAACATTCCATCAAATGAAAATCGCGTTTTATCAGAAATTCAGTTTGTCTTATAAGCTGTTCTATCATAACCCGGCAAAATCTTTATTATTTGATTATTTTTAATGAATAATTGAATAGGTACCCCAAACCCGTCTGAAAAATCAATAGAAGTAACACTTTTTAATTCTCAACTTCTATTTACAAAAGGATATGGTTTAGAGGTTAGTGCTCCTACGGGGCATAAATCAATAACATTGCCAGATAGTTCTGACTGAAAAATTTTTTCAACATAGGTTCCAATTTCACTCTGTAAGCCTCTTCCAAACATTCCTATATCTTCTACTCCTGCAATCTCAGTAGCAAAACGAACACATCTTGTACAATGGATACATCTTGTCATGACTGTTTTTACGATAGGGCCAATATTTTTGTCTAAAACAACCCGTTTAAAGCTGTAAAATCTTTTTTTGGTCAGACCAAAAAAAAGAGATTGATCTTGGAGATCACATTCACCGCCTTGGTCACATATTGGGCAATCTAAAGGGTGGTTTAATAATAAAAACTCTAGAACATTTTCACGAGCTTTTTTAACTAGTGAGCTATTTGTATAGACAGTCCCATTCGCTAAACAAGATTTAGCATTCATGGCACATGACACTATAGGCTTTGGTGAATTTTTTAATTCTACAAGACACATTCTACAATTACCTGAAATAGACAAGTTTTTATGGTAGCAATAATGTGGTACACTGATACCCAATGTTTCACAGTATTCAATAAGAGGTATATTTTGTTTCCAAAAATCATTTGTTGCATTATTTTTAAATTCTAAATCATAATTAAATTTCAAATTATTTATATAAAAGTATTTCAAGGTTAAAACAAATCCATTTCTATTTAAGGAGACGTAGCTTTAATTGGTTAAAGCGTCGACTTGTCACGTCGAAGATTGCTGGTTCAAATCCTGTCGTTTCCGTTTTATAATTTACCCTTTTATATTCTTAATTTTGTCTATCTGAATGTTGTTCTTTAATCTATAATAGATGGTTAATATAGCCAGACCTATTGCAGATTCTGCTGCAGCAATCGTTAATATAAATAAAACAAAGATATAGCCTGTAATATCATCTAGATATATAGAAAAAATAACGAAATTTAAATTTATTGCCAATAACATTAGCTCGATTGACATTAGTGTTATTAATATATTTTTTCTATTTAAGACAAGTCCTAATACTCCAATTAAATATAATGTTATCGCAATATTTAAGATGTAGTTTATGTTTAAAATTATCATATATATATGTGGGTACATTGGGATTCGAACCCAAGGCCTGTGGATTAAAAGTCCAATGCTCTACCTACTGAGCTACATACCCTTATAATGACTCTCAAGGATGTTAACCTAAAGTGTCTCTTTTATTGCAAAAAATATTATAATGCAAAAAGAATTAAAAATGCCATCATTAATGAGAATAATGCGATAGCTTCAGTTAACGCAAAACCTAAAATAGCAAGTTTAAATAATTCATCTTTTAAAGAAGGGTTTCGTGAGATTCCAATTACTAATGCACCAAATACGGTACCAATTCCCACTCCAGCTCCGGCTAGGCCAATAGTTGCTAACCCAGCTCCTACAAATTTAGCTGCTTGTAATAACATGTAAAAATTTTTAAATATATATTTATATATACTATTTCGGTGGCTTTAAAGCAGCTTTAGGTTCGAGATTTCAAAGATCCCATCGAGTCAAATAGAATTAATTTAATTCTAGTAATGTTGTTTTTTTGTCAGTATTATTTCTATACAGTTTCCTGTTCTTTGGTTGTATCTTTTAAGTTAAAACAAAATTATTGTGTTCACAGGCAACTTAGCCCCTCCAGTTTTTAAAGCGGCGATTGCGACATTCTGTGCGATTCCATATATTTCAAATAAAATTGCACCAGCGTTAACTTTAACACTTCAATGCGAAACAGCACCTTTACCTTTACCCATTCTAACTTCAGTGGGTTTTGCGGTAATAGGAACCGAAGGAAACGCCCGTATTCATAATTTCCCTTTACGACTTATTTTTCTGACAATAGCCTGTCGAGCTGCCTCAATCTGTCGAGATGAAATAGTGCCAGATTTGGTTGCTTTTAGTCCAATAGTCCCAAATTTTAACTTATTCGAGCGAAAATTGAATTTTGCTAACTTGCCTTTTTGTATTTTTCGATATTTCGTTTTTTTTGGTTGTAGCAGCATAAACGGTTTAATATTTTTTTTCACACAATCAAACCTTAACGCCAAAAGTTCCGTTAATTGTGTAAGCAGTTGATTGATAGTAGTCTATTTTAGAATCAAACGACTGGAGAGGGAATGTTCCAAAACAAATATTGCTAGTTTTTGCTCTTGGTGCTCTATTAAATCTACCTTTTATAACAATTTTTATACCTGTAAGTCGTGAAACTTCAGATTTGATTAACAACATTACAGTTTGTTTGAGAAACCCTAGAAAATAATTATCTTTCCTAGAAATAGCCATCTGGTCCGTTCTTAATTGGTTAAGTCTAAACTGATCACTTATAAACTCCGCCATTAGCTTTGCTGACTTCCTCTTTGAAACGTTAACAAATAAAATATTTATCGCTTCCTTAAAAAAAGAGTTTCTAACAAACTTTTTCAATTGTTTAAAAATCACAATCAAATTTTTAATTTGAGCGTGTGACAGCCGTTTGTAACGGTTTAAATTTTGTAATGTTACAGAAATCTTGACTTTGTTTTTAGTATATGATGCTAAACTTTCTATCAAGATTTCCTGAAACTTTTTTAAACTTTGGTTTGCTTTAAAGCTTTTAAGTGATAAATTTCTTTTGTTTTTTACTTTCTGAAAATCTCTTCTTAAATCGTTAGTTTGATTTACTTTAAAACTTCTAAACAATAGATTTTTTCTATTTTTTATTTTCTGAGACTTTTTGGTCTCTAATTTCTTCTGCCAGCTAAATGGTTGTAATTTTCGTCTTCTTTTTTTGAAAAAGGCAGACTTGTATTGTTTTTTTGAATTTTTAGCTAGTCTTCTTCTCTTTTTTCTTAACTTTCTTCATAGGCCAAACATTTTTAGTTTTTCTTCTTCTTTTCTAAAAAAGGCAAATTTGTAGCTACGGTGTGCTGAAAGCTTCTTTAATTTAAAACGTCTTTTAAGCTTCTCTCGTAAATCAAGCAACATTAAATTTTCTTTTTTTTTCTTGAAAGGGGAACGACGCATTGAAAATTTTTTTGAATATGTTGTTAATTTTTTGTTTATGATATAAACTGTTTTTGTCGTAAGATAGAATGAAACAAATATTTGTAAGGAACTATCAGAATAGAATACTTTGCAGTTATGAACTTTTATTTTATATAACCCAAAAAAGCGGTTTAAGTATTTTTGAATTTCTAATGTCTTGTATATATATAAAGAGGACTCTTCATTGTTTTTTTCAAGATGTTTTATTTCTCAATTTTTTTTAAGTACACCTTGTCGAAAGATTCGTGCGTCTGTTTTTTGTCCCATTTTTATTTATTTTTTTTTTTATACGAGAATTGTCTCCTTGTAGAAACAAATTCGCCTAATTTATGACCAACCATTTCCTCTATGATTTTGACCGCTGTAAAGGTTTTTCCGTTATAAACTTTTAAGGTAACCCCAATAAACTTTGGCAATATTGTAGAGTTCTTAGATGTTGACTGAATATTTTCTTTAGAAACTAACTTATAATCTTTTATTCTACTTAGTAAGTTATTTGCAATGTATGGCCCTTTTCAATTAACCCGACTCATTTTTTAATATTTTAACACTTTGATTTCGTTTTTTGTTCCTATTTTTTTTGTTAAAAAATAACAAAAAGTACTTTTTGCGGCTTTAAATGTTATAACTAAAAGCTAGTTTTCACAACAGGTGCAATAAGGCGTTGACGAAAAGTAACATCTTGTCTTTTCACTATGAGATAGGCTATTCACATATCTTAGGTCGATTCAGTTAAATTTCAAGCTTGAGCACTAACAATATTGGGTAACAATCTCAAAGCTATCAAAACGTTTCTTCAAAAGTAACGCATGTTTTGAAATATCTCTGCAAATGGAAAACAATACTGTTAAAGATGTCTCTTATTTTTTTTTGCTTTTTCTACCGTTCTTAGTAGGCTTGCCTCATGGTGTTACAGAAGACCGACCACCCGAGCTTTTTCCTTCACCACCCCCATGAGGGTGATCTATAGGGTTCATAGCAACTCCTCTAACTGTTGGTCGCTTATTTAACCATCTATTGCGGCCTGCTTTGTCTATCGTTTTAAAAAATGAAAACTCATTAGACACAGTTCCAATTGTTGCTTGACACGAAGGAGAAAGGAACTTATGCGCACCAGAGCTTAAAACGACTCGGCAATACGTAGGAGTTGTCTCGATCAATTGTGCATTAGTACCTGCTGATCTAGTCAATTGTGCTTTCTCATTTTTTTTTAATGAGATATTGTGAATAAAACCTCCTACAGGAATTTTCATTAATGCCAAACAATGACCAACCTTAACATCGGCACTAGGGCCTGATTTTACAATATGGCCAATGTTTAAGTTTTTAGGGGCAAGTATATAAAAATATTTAGAGTTTAAAAAGTCATAAACCGAAGCAATAAAAGCAGTTCGGTAAGGGTCATATTCTAAACTTGTAACAACTCCTATAGAATCTTCATTTCTTGTAAAGTTAATTTTTCTATATTTTTTTTTGTGCCCACCGCCTTTATGGTATACTGTAATTTTCCCAGAAGTATTTTTTCCAGCCACATTTCTTTTACCTATGATCATATTTTTCACCAGAGGAACTTTCTTTAATTTCTTTCTTGCTAAATTAATTAGTTTTTTTTGGGTTAATGAAGAGAGTTTGTTTTTTACTGTTTTCATATATATATAAATTATTTCAAGAACTTTAAAAAATTCATGCTTTTATTAAAAATAGCAAATAAATCATTTTTTTCACACAACTTAACTATATATAACCGCACTAAATATCTACATTTCATTGTTAATATCCTAGACTTTGCGAAAAGCGAAATTTTTTCATTTTATACACGCTGGATGCTTTTATTTATTTTTGCGAACTTATATAATCTTAGAGTAAAAACAAATTATTTTGTTTCTTATATTTACTCCTCTTATCTTAATAACCAAAAATTAGTTAGTTATGTTATAAGCATTAACTCTTTCTCAACAAACACCATAATAAACGTAAATGATATAAAAGGAAATCCGAAATTTTTTTACTCTGCAGGAATGCTAAACTTACAAAAAAATCAAAAGATTAGACAACCTAAAGCAATAATTACTATCCTGCGAGCTTTGCTAGTAAAATCAAAAATTTTTAAGGCAAAACCCACAGCTGTACACTTTAACAATGTATTTTTTAATCATCAATCTTATATTTTTAAAAAGCTGAAACAGAAGATTTTCACAAAATTAGTTATAAGTTATATTTATCGATCTCACAATGGCTGCCGATTAAAGAAGAAAAAGCGGATTAAAATTCGTACTCGAGCTAGATAACTGTAGGAGGGGTGGCTGAGTGGTTGAAAGCGGCAGATTGTAAATCTGTTAAGTTCATCTTATCGTAGGTTCGAATCCTACCCCCTTCAACGAAATATAACGCAGTTTGGCAGCGTGCCTGTTTTGGGAACAGGAAGTCATGTGTTCGAATCACATTATTTCGATATTGGTAATATTCTTTTACTTTTGAGTTTATAGTACGGCATTCTTGTAAAAGTTTTCATAGTTTTATGGAAAACAGAAACGTTTTCAAAATATGATATTTTTCTCAACTTTTGAATTTGCCTTTTTGAGTAAACTTTGTTATTTAACCTAAGCGCTAATAAATTAATCAATGAGTTAATATTTTCTAATTCTTTAAAGGTTAAGTCTGCGTTGTTACTATTTAGTAAAATAATAGGACCATGTATTAATACAGTCAGATTCTTGAATATTGAGTTTTTTAATGTATTAATCAGTAATTTATTTAGAGCTCTAAAATACTTTAGTTTATGATTAACCAAAATTTGCTCGATTTTAATTCAACTTTCATTCTTTAGCGAAGTACCATGAAAAAAAAAAAAACAGTTGATCGTTTTAAAATAACGCTTAATTTTAAAATGTTTATATGTTTTTAAGTCAAAATCCATTTATTTTTTAGGCTTAGTAGGACTTGAACCTACGACAAAACCGTTATGAGCGGTACGTTCTACCTCTAAACTATAAGCCTAATGCAACAAAAAAAGTAATTTTTGATTTTATGAGAAATATAAGTATAGGCCAACTTATTGTCGTTTTTTTTATAGGAGTTTTGTTATTTAGTGATTTTTCAAAAATAATAAAAAGTCTCCGTGACCCATTTAAAAACAACAAGATTTACAAAAATTTAAAAAAAAAATAAATTCAGGAAAAAAGGGACTTGAACCCTTGCCCTTTGGTTTTGGAAACCACTGCTCTGCCAACTGAACTATTTTCCTAAAAAATTTATGATTCATAAGTACTTATTAGAAATAAAATACCGCGTTCTATTTTCTATTCTCGCTTGATGCTTTATGATGATAAACTGTTATTATTTTAAAGAAACTTTATTATACAGCTTTATGAGGTTTAGCGTAAAATCAAATAACGACAATTTGTTATATTTTTTAACTACTGACGTAGCCGAAATTTTTATAGCATATATACAATTATCATATTATGTATCTAACCAAATAGGAGCAATATTTATACTTTGCCAGACTTTTTCTTTTTTATCTGCGGGATTATATTTATTTGAACATATATACTTTAAGACAGTTGTGACTTTTTCAATTTTTTTTTGAATAATGCTTGTTATCGTGTTTAATAGTTATATTTTTCCGACTAGTTGAGAGTTTTTTTCCAAATTTCAAGAATTCTTGTCTTTTCAAAATTTAACGTTTTTTTTTGAAGCAAGATTAAAGGAATATTTAACTTTTTATAGATCGATGTTTTCTTTGTGTAATATAATCTATCAAATAGTAATTTTATTTTTTATCTTTTTAGATTTATTCAAAACTAATTTATTGATAATTAAAAAATTTAGAAAAATCTTCTATTTTGTTTTTTTTATCTTTTCAACCTTTTTAACTCCTCCGGAAGTTGTTTATCAATTAATAACTAGCATTTGTATAATAGTAATTTATGAATTAATTACAATTCATATGATTTTTAAAACTGAACTTACGAGTTTTAGGTAGGTAATCAGTTAAAACTAATTAAAATACCCACAGAAAATAACAAGTACCCCAAAGACAAAGGAAGAAAACTCTTTCACCCTATATACATTAACTGGTCATACCTATATCTTGGCAAAGTTGCACGTGTAACTATGAAGAATACAACACCAAGAGCAACTTTTAAACTAAACCATAAACTACCCGGGAAAAGAGTGAGAGGAGCTATATTAATTATCGGAAATCACCCCCCTAAAAATAATGTAGAAGCAAAAGCACTCATCAACAGCATGTTAGCGTATTCGCCTAAAAAGAATAAAGCAAAAGTCATTGCTGAATACTCAACATTGTACCCAGACACTAGCTCAGCTTCAGCTTCAGGTAAGTCAAAAGGATGGCGGTTTGTTTCAGCCAGCATTGAAACACAAAATATAATAAACATAGGCAACAAAGGTATCATAAATCAAACGTTATTTTGAGCTGCCACAATTGAGCTTAAATTAAAAGAGCCTGCGCAAATACAAACATTGATTATAATAAATCCTATAGAAACTTCATAAGAAATCATTTGAGCTGCAGAACGTAACGCACCTAAAAATGGGTACTTTGAGTTACTAGACCAACCAGCCATTATTATACCATAGACACTCAATGACGAGGTTGCAAACAGATATAAAACTCCAACATTTAAGTCTGACAGTACTATCTGTTTTGACAGAGGCAAAACAGCTCAACCGATCAAACTTAAAATAAATGTTAACATAGGAGCAATTAAGAATATAATAATATTAGAGTTACTAGGAAAAATAGTTTCTTTAACAAACAATTTTAATCCATCAGCCAATGGCTGCAGTAAGCCTAGGAAACCGATAACGTTTGGGCCTTTTCTTCTTTGTATAATACCCATAATTTTTCTTTCGGCTATGGTGAAATATGCAACAGAAATTAGTAAAGGAACAACAATTGCAAGAATTTTTAATACAGTACAAATTATTAATACAGTCATTTTTAGTTTAAGTAATACAATGAATTAGTTAAAGGATAAGGTAGGATTCGAACCCACGGTATTTTTCAATACAATAGTTTTCAAAACTAACGCCTTAAGCCACTCGACCACTTATCCACAAAAAGCAAAAGAAGGGATTTGAACCCTCATCTTTAACCTTGGCAAGGTTACACTCTACCAATTGAGTTACTTTTGCCGCAACTATTGATACTTACAAAAAGAATTTAATCGATTTAAGTAAGAAAAAAAGTTCTTTTCGAGACCTAGAGTTTGTGACTAACGTAATATCTAGTCGAGGTATTTCATTAAAAAATTGAAATTGGCTCTCTAATTCTGCGAACAACTGAGGATTTTCCAACTGAAATGATACAGATTTCACTGATTTTACATTTTGTTGGAGTTGAGGCATTCGAGATTGTTTCACTTTTGAAGCTATTGCGGCTTTTAGTTTTAAATAGAAAAAGTACATAGCACTTCGTTTAAAAATTATTTTGCAGCCTACAGGATTTCCTTTTTTAATTTTTAAAAATACGTTTACATGCCTAGACTTTGTTAATTTACCTTTTTTAGATGAAATAAATTCTAAAGCTAGCAAACTAGAGGCAAAATACTTAAAATTTGATTTTTGATAGCCAAAATTTAATACTATCTTTTTCAGTTTAGGAACTTGTGCTAAGTTTTGACAAAAGAATGTATTGATTAAATCGTACTTTACGGCTTTATGAAAATACGTCTCAAAGAAAAACATTTTGATTTTTTTATATGAATCCTGAAGAAAGAGTTCCAAATTTGATTTTTTTCTTTTTTTTTAATACTTTTGGCACAGGGCCTATGATACGTGATGCTATTAATTTTCCTTGCTTGCTCACTAGACTAACAGCATTTGATTGAAAATTAAGTGTAGCACCGTCTTTTCTTACTGTTTTGTTTTTAGTTCTAATAATAACAGCTTTATGAACCTCGCCTTTTCTTACCTTTGAAGTCAAACGAGCCCTGTTACGCAGTTTTTGTATAGATACTATAATTGTATCACCAAGAACAGCAAAACGTCGGTTAAAGCCATTCAAAACTTTAATACATTTTACAGTTTTAGCACCTGAATTGTCTGTTACCTTTAAAATTGTTTGTTGTTGAATCATCTTTTTGCATTTATAGCTCAATTGGATAGAGCGTTGGGTTTCGGTTCCAAAGGTTATAGGTTCAAATCCTATTAAATGTATTTTAAAATCATCTATAATAGAAATATTTCTTTTTTATAAAAGCGTATTCGTACGAATTTTTTTTGTTGGTTATGTTGGCGCCTAAATTATTAGCCATGGCTATCAACTCGGTTATAAGCTTTTTATGCATTTCTATTTCATTTTTACCTTTTGTTTTATTCAAAAAAAATTTTAAAGCTAATGGAATCCGATTTCCACTTTTTACTATATAAGGAAACTCTTTTGCCTGTGAGCGTCTTTTTTTTTGGTTTAATTGTTTCACCTTAAGTAAAGGAGTTATATGTATAACTGCTCGATTAATGACTTTTCTAGGATTTTTAACAATTGATTTATAAAAGAATTTAATACTTTTTAATCAAATTTTTTCAGAAGCTGCTGTTTTGCCATCTAATAATAACTGGTTAATTATTTTTTTATTCATAACTTTTTATTTATTTTTTCTTTGTACCATATTTTGAGCGAGATGTCTTCCTTTCCTTTAATCCACTAAAATCTAGTTTACCTCGAACTAAGTGGTATTTAATACCAGGCAAATCTTTTACTCGACCACCTCTTATAATAACTGTTGAGTATTCTTGCAGTTTGTGGCCTTCACCTGGGATGTAGGCCATTACTTTTTTATTGTTTGTTAGCCGTAACTTGACTAATTTTCTTAATGCTGAGTTTGGCTTTTTTGGTGTTCTTAAAAAAACCCTAATACACACTCCTTTTTTTTGCGGGCAATGATCCAGCGCAGGTACTTTGTTTCGTATTTTCTTTTTCTTTCTTTTGCTCCGACATAATTGATTTATAGTAGGCATTTGTTTTAACTACTTTACCAAAAAAGGGACTTGAACCCTTACTCTTTTCTAAAAAGAACTAGAACCTAAACCTAGTATGTCTACCAATTCCATCATTTTGGCATTTGTACGGATAAATACTCGTTATCGGACTTGAACCGATACTTTTTATATAAAAATCAGATTTTAAGTCTGACGTGTCTGCCAATTTCACCAAACGAGCTTTCTAAACATTCCACAATTTGATATTTTAACACTAGGTGCACAAGTATTCGGACTTTTAATTACCCTATCACTTTTTTATTATTTAAACATTAGTATAGTTATTCCAAATTTTGTAGAAGTACAAAAATTTCGAAATAAAAAATTAATAAAAAACTCAACATCTATTTCAACAATGAATTTAGAATTGATCAATAATAAAAAATTAATCGCTCATAATTACAAATTATTTATGCAATAAACTTGAAAAGGGAGTATAACTCAATTGGTAGAGTGTATGCTTTGCAAGCATAAAGTTATCGGTTCGATTCCGATTATTTCCAAATAAATAAAGTTTGCCTCAGAAAGATGCAAGAGACTGCACAAAAATACTTTAGATTGCTCAGCAATAGTATAAGAGTTGTTAAGTAGTGTTTTGGGTTAGTACAATAAATTAACCAACTAAATATTTAACTGGTTATTGGTATAAGAAAGTCTGCAATTGATTTGTTTCAAACTTGTTTTTCGCTTTTTCTTAAACTCTCTTCAGGTTGGATTTGAACCAACAACTTAGTAGTTAACAGCCACTCGCTCTGCCTTTGAGCTACTGAAGACAGTAAAATATAAATATCTGTTAAAAAAATAATTTTGGAAGCGGGTGCAAAACAATGAAGATATACTTAGTAATTTTTTTATCTTTCATAGAACTTAAGAAAAGAATTAAAATCGATTCAAAAAGGATAATACATTAAACAGTTTGTGTAATGAATATCTTCTATCACTAGTATTTGAAGTGTTTTATAATTTACGTAAAAATGTTTTGGAGGGATCGGTCACATTTCTGAGTCTAAGATGTTCAAAATAACAAAGTTAAAGACATCTTTATCAAGAGTTATTACATCTCCTTTTTTCAATAAATAAGAGTTGTGTTGGACAACCTTGTTATTGACGTAAACTTTTTTGTGTGATATCAACTGTCTTGCATTCTTAAAACTGTAGGAAAAATGTGTTCGATACAATGCAGTATCTAATCTAGTCTCTAGTTTTTCAATGAATAAAACTGTAACATGTTTATTCAGGCTTTTGAACTCCTTTAACGTTGATTTAACTACCCTTTTTAAGTATTTTTTACGGAATCCTCCGTAAAATAGGCTCAATCTTTGCTTGTTTTGGAGGTTGTACTTAAATTTTCTACTAAAAAAATTTTTAAAGGTAGATAAGAAATACGATTTAGGGTCATGCAATTTTTTTTTTTTTAGCCTTGAAAACGCACGTTGAAATTTTTGTCATTTTTTCTTTCTAAACCATAAAAGTTTGTTTCTGTTTTGAACATTTTTTCTCAAGGGCAAAAATTTTTTGTACAAAGGTTTGTTACGTCGTTTTTTTATAAAATGCATAAATATTCTAATTTCAAATCAAAAATGAAGACCACCAAGCATAGACAGCACGTAGTTAAGGTGAGCAACAACACAGTAGGTATCGTGCAAAGCTATATTTGTGCCTGAGTTAGCAAGAATAATAGCTCAGAGGACAAAAAAGCCATGTAGATTTATAAAAATTATTATTTCAGGAAAAAAGGGACTTGAACCCTTGCCCTTTGGTTTTGAAAACCACTGTTCTGCCTACTGAACTATTTTCCTAACACATGTATTAGTGATAGCAGGACGACTCTCTGAGCCGTAGTTAACTATCACTTTGATGTGTTTACCCAGTTTAGTAGAGTTTTTATTTTCTAAGATTTCCTTTTTCGGCTTGATTTAAAATTTTTAAATAGTAAATTTAAACTATTCTCCATTCTCTGAAATTTCTTAGGTTTTAATTTCTTCTTTAGGGGTGTTTTTTTTAGCAGCGAATAAAACAGGAAAAAAAAAGTTAATTTTACATTTTTTTCAAGAAAGTTAAAATTTCCCAACGCTTTATATGTAATCTTGAAAGTATTTAAAGAACCCCAATCAAAGGCTAAAATAGGAATTCCAAGCTTATAAAACTCGTTAACTATGCTAGGCTCAACTTTTTGATTAAAAATAATAACTAAGTGAGGTTTTGTTTTGATTGTTAACAAAAGCTGAAGGCTTTTTGAAAAATTTTGCGATTGTATTAATTTTAGATAAGTTAATATTGAAAAACGATTTCTTAAAATCCCACTAATCCATGACTTTTCTGATATAAAATTATGGTTTGTAAAATTAAGGAGTTTTTTTTGTTTGAGTTTGCTAATAACGGGGAAACCTATAAATAAAATCTTGAATTGATGCACATGGTATTCATAAATAACTTTTAGTATTTGTTTTAAATAGGCTTCTACTTGCTCTAACAAGTTATTTGAAAAGTCAAGGGCATTTAAAGAAGGTTTGTTTGAGTATATCTGCAATTTTAATAAATTATATTTAAACAATTTATACTTTTGATACTTACTTTTTTTAGTTTTCATTTTTACACTTTTTTTCCTTCTTTTAACGTTACTTTTTCAGTTGCATATAAAATACCTTTTCCTTTGTAAGGTTCGGGAACTTTTCATGACCTGATTAATGCAGCCATTTGATTTACAAATGAATAGGAGTGCCCTAAAATAGACAATTTATTAGCTTTTAAACAAAAAACTTTTAGGTTTTTCGGAATCTTGAAATAGATATGATGGCTATATCCTAGTTTGAAATGCAGTAGTTCCAAGTTTAGTTTTTTCAAATTAGATACGCGAAAACCTACCCCAACAAGGTTAAGTTTTTTGCAGAAGACAAATGAAATATCGAGAAGCATCTGTTTCAATAAGCTAACTTGAGTCCCTTGCACCGTTTTTAACTTTTTTTTCTCATTGTTTGACATGTCAAAAAAAGGCTCTCGAGTTACTTTAACTATTCTTTTTTTTTTTTCGATAATTAATTTAGTTTTTAAAATCATTGCTTTCCGAACAAAAGAATTTGCAAAGATAACGATATATTTAGTATCACAATAGTACATTGATATGTTTTTTGGAATTTTAATGATGTGTCTTTTTGTAACGTGATTCATTTTTATTTAACTATAAATAAAGGTTTGCCTCCTATTTGAGCTTTTCTGCACTCCTGGGCTGTCAGTAGCCCTTTTGATGTAGTCAGTATAACGAGACTTTTTTTTGAATCAAATTTTCATAATTGTGCTACAGAATAGTGTATATTTCGACTAGGTGTGTAAACGCATTTTATTGATTTTATTACGGGATTTCCTTTTTTATATTTCAAAAAGATTTTTAACAAACTTGAATCTACATTATCAATTTTATAACCTAAAATAAAACCTTCATCTCAAAGAATATTTAAAAAAGCAATAGTTAGCTTTGTTTTTTGCTGAAAAATAAAATTTCTTCTGGAAATTTGGCTGTTTTTTAAATTATTAGATACATTTCATAAAGTATTTAACATAAAAGGATTTTAATGTGTTTAGAGACAGGTTCGAACTGCCGACACAAGGATTTTCAGTCCTTTGCTCTACCTACTGAGCTATCTAAACGTTTAGGAAGATCTTTTATTAAAATTTCACCATATATATCTAACAGTTTTAGAAATGTGGATGTTGTTGCATTTGAAAAAACTTTTGAGGGGTTTGTGACTTTGGAACGTTTTAACCTTTTCTTAAAGAATCTCAGTTTGAACTTACTAGAGTTCAGTTTATTTGATAGAACGTGCTTAAATGCTTTATTATTTACTCCAAATTTAGTTTCTATTTTGATATCTGAAAATAATGTTGTTTTAACTATTTTTCAGGTTGACAAAAATTGAGTTATTTGGGACACGTGAATCTTAAACCGCTTACTATGTATAAAATATTCAAATTGTTCTTGAGATTTTTTATTAACATGAGGTGATTGTAATGTAGAAAAAAAAGAAAACTCTTTTTTTTTTTGCGATTGTAAAACATGGAACTTTAGTTTAAAATTTTCATTTGCCTTAAGTTTGTAAAGAAATTTTAAAAAGTTTGTTACTGAGTTCAAATTTTTTGAGTAAATAGATATAATAATGAACATAAATTTTATAAACTGTTAAGTTTATCGTCGAGGACAAACGTTAAATACTTACTACTAATGCTTTAGGTAGCAATGCGTATTGTTTAACCCCGACGTGGATAGTTAAACAATCTTGAAAAAAATCTAATCTAATTTAAAACTAACTAGCGAAGTTTAGATGCTGTTTTAGCATTAGTATGAGTACGCTGGCCTCTTATAGGTAGCCCACGCAACCTACGAATTCCTTTGTATGATTTAATTTGAATTAAATTTTTTGCTAACATAATATTTGATTTTTTTAAATTGTTATTGATCAATAGATTTAGATTTTCTATAAATTTTATTAATTTTACGGTCTGATCAGGTGTTAACATAGACAATGTATAGTTAAAGGACAAACCTAGTTTTTTACAAATTAAAGAAGATTGAGATCGATTAATTCCAAAAATTTTAGTTAAGGAAAAGTAGACTGACTTGTTCTCTAAGAGCTCTGTTTCTAAAATATATACCATTTTTATGCTAAAATTACGTCTACCCAATATCTTTACGTACATGCACTTTGATGTTTGAAAAATTCTTAGTTGAAGTTTAACGCAAAAAATTTACTTAAAGTTTAAACTAAGTTTATTTATGTTTTTTACAACTAGTTATTAGTGAGATAAGTTGGTTTAAACTGGGGGTTAATTGTATAGCGTTTATTAGACAATTAAGCTTAAGTAGACTTGAACTACTGGCTTTACGCTTATCAGGCGTACGCTCTAACCAACTGAGCTATAAGCTTTTTGAAGCCATTGCTTCGAAAATGCTAGGTTTCCCTAAAAGCATTTGAAATTACGTAACATTGTCTTTAAAGCAAGTCTTCCAGATTTATCGAAACCTCTAACTTATTGAAAAAATAACTCCAGAGTTTACGTCAGTCCTTCAGTACCTAGTGCAGTAGCGGTGCTATTTGCTGGTATATTGCTGCTCCCATTGCTAGGTTGTGGTTGCTGTCTGTTTGCATTCGACTTTATCGTGTTATGACCATACCTATCACAATAAGCTCTACAGAGTTTGAGTTCGTAGTTTTTTCTAGCGACAACGCTTCAGTATGAATCCTGTGTTAACACCTTTTTTATGAAAATATAAAATTTTTATTAGAAATTATCATGTGTATGTTATGAATGTGTGTGATTTCAACTAACATATTAACACTCATATGCATTGAACTTAAAAAAATTCCTGGGTATAGCCCAATAACAATAGTCCCAAGAATTAATGGTAAAAAAATAAGCGCTTCTCGCTTATTAATGTCAACGTAGTCTTTTAAATATTGAATTTTTAGATTACCGTAAGAGATTCTGTTAAACAATCATAACGAGTAACAACCGCCAATAATCATACTAGTTGCGCTAATAAAAGTAGCACTAGTATTAGTTTTGAAAGAGCCGGCTAATATTAAAAACTCACCTACGAAACTTCCTGTACCAGGCAATCCTATATTTGACATTGTAAAAAATAAAAAAATGAAAGTATATAAAGGCATGGTGTGAACTAAGCCTCCATAATATTTAACCATTCGGGTATGGTGTCTTTCATACACTATTCCAATGATTAAGAACAAAGCGCTTGCCACAAAACCATGGCTTAAACTTTGTAAGATTGCTCCTTCTAAGCCAATTGTGTTAAAACTAAAAAGGCCTACCATTACAAGGTTCATGTGTGCCACAGAAGTGTAGGCAATGATACGTTTAAAATCTGTTTGGCGAATTGCTGTGAAAGACGTGTACACAATACCAATAATAGAAAATAAATACACAATTGGTGCAAAATAAAAAGATGCTTCAGGAAACAATGGAAACGAAAAGCGAAGGAAACCGTAGGTTCCTAGCTTTAACAAAACTCCAGCTAAAATGACGGATCCTGCTGTTGGTGCTTCGACATGCGCTTCTGGCAACCACAAATGTACAGGAACCATAGGGACTTTAGTTGCAAACGAACTAAAAAAAGAAAATCATAAAAATTTTTGCTCCGTCTTAGAAAAAATAAAAGTTAATAAAACTTCATAGTCGGTAGTCCCTATTTGATAATAAATGTATAAAATGGATAAGAGCATTAAAACAGAACCTAGCAAAGTATATAGAAAAAAAAAATAAGCAGCTTTAATTTTTCTTTCTCTAGACCCCCAAACACCAACAATCAAATACATTGGAATTAACACGCTTTCAAAAAATATATAAAACAATAATAAATCTAGAATAGAAAATACACCAATCAAAAAAAATTCCATAACTAAAAAAGCGATTAGGAATTCTTTTATGTTTTTTTTAACACTAGTTCAACTTATTAATATACATAGGAAGATTAACAAAGTAGTCAAGAGAATGAAAAAAAGTGATATACCATCAATACCTACGCTGAAGTTGAAATTTAGGAAAGGGATTCACAGTAATTTGCTTACAAACTGAAAGGACCCGATAGATTTATTAAAAAAAACTCATAAAAACAGTGATAGTACATATGTGATACAGGACACGTTTAAGGCTATATTTTTCAATAATGAACAATTTGAAGCCGGTATAAGTAATAGAAGAAAAACACCGATTAAAGGTAACAATAATATAAAAACTAGTAAACTTGTTACAGTTGATAAAGAAAAGTCTAACATTAACACCTTATAGGACTTGAACCTATGTCTAACAGCTTAGAAGGCTGTTGCTCTATCCAACTGAGCTAAAAGTGCCAAGGTAAAGGCTAAAATCGGACTTGAACCGATATTAAAAGATTTGCAATCTAATACATTAACCAAATTATGTTATCCAGCCGGTTATGTAGCTGTTCTGGGTAAGAATAGCTTTGAGCTTTGGGAGTCTATTATTAAAGCTGTGTTATTGAAAATGAATTGTTTAATTTATTCTTAATTAAATCTTTACTTATTTATTTTATTGTGACAGTCTAAAAATTAGACCATTGACATAGTTAATAATAAAATTATCTTTTGTGATGCTAGGTATATCAGTGTCGGGTTTATAAATAAAAAAAGTAAAAAGTAAAACAAACAAACAATTACTATTGAGCTATTGCCTTTAATAGGATAATATAATTTTCCCACAATAGAGTTTTCAAAGTACATGGTTTTTACTATTCGGATATAGTAAAAAGTCGAAATGACACTACATAGTATACTCACTATTGCCACCAAATACATAGATGCTTCAATAGATGCTAAAAAAATACCAATCTTAACTAAGAATCCAATCATAGGCGGAAGTCCTGCTATGGAAAATAAAACAGTACTAAAAAATAATGCCAGAATACTATTAGATTTACTTAATAGACTTAAATCTGCTAAATCTTTGTTTTGTTTTTTGGTATATGTATGTCTTAATTGTAGTATTAAAAAAATTGACCAAATACACAAGCCTGCGACCATGTATAAAAAAAGATAACAAAATAGTATTTGCATTCCTTCAAAGGTTCCCGCACTAAAGGCGATTAACGTATAACCCATGTGGCCTATTGAGCTATATGCTAAAAGACTTTTTAACTTTTTTTGCTCTAAACCCCCAAAAGAGCCAACAACTATTGTCAATACAGCAATAACGACTATATAATAACGCCATTTGATAATATGTTCGAAAAAGCTTGAGTAGAAAATTCGAATAAATAAAACAAAAATTGCCAATTTTGGAACAACTGCAAAAAAGAATGTTGAACTAGAAGGAGATCCTTCATAAACGTCGAGAGATCATAAATGAAAAGGAGCAACCGCTAACTTGAATAAAAGGCTCACAAGTATAAATACTAAAGCAAATTGAATTAAGCTTCCATCTAAAAAAACGTGTTTAACGAAAGTATAATTGTCGGCAACACACACGCTGTCATAGTCTAAATATATTGAAAAGAACAAATTTTTTAAATCCTCAAAATTGGTAGTTCCACTAGCCCCATACAAAATAGAAGCCCCAAACAAAAACAAGCTAGACGAAAATGCGCCTAATATAAAATATTTTAAACCAGCGTCTATAGAAAATGCGGAGTCTTTTTTCATGGCTGCCATTATATAAAAAGATAAACTTTGTAATTCGATTGATAAATACGCTGTAATCAAATCGTTTGAAGAGCATATGAAAAAAATACCTAGCAAAGCAAATAAAATCAAAATGCTATATTCAAAGTAATTAATTTTTTGCCTAGATATATAAGGCTGGCTCATTAAAAAACAAAAAATGGAGATTATAGCTATTCAAACTTTAGATGAAAAACTTAAATAATCAACAACAATGGTGTTGTTAAAGGTTTGAAAGTCGTTATATTCAACAACGTTGTTTATCAATAAAAAACAAAACATACTAACAACTAAAGTACTTAAGTATAAAACAGAGTTTTGAATTAATAAATACTTAGTGTTAATCGATATGAGAGTCCCGTGAATGATTAAATAGATTATAGAGATACCTAAAAAAATTTCAGGCAGTAACTGTACTTCTTTAAATATTAGCATTTGTAAATTAGCAAGCATATTGGGATCTAATATTTTAAACAACTTTTAAACTAGACAATAAACTACCTTGGAAGTTCCTGAAAGATTGGGGCATTATCTGAGTGCGCCATCCGACTCATTGGGAGTGCCTGCAAAACATCAATTTCAATACCGGTCGATAAACAAGTACTATGAATATTGTCGGTAAACTGCAAAGCACAGCTAGTTCCCGACATCGTATTTATATCTCTGTCTAATATGCCATGACCTAGTCAAGTAGTATGTTTTTTTCTTTCATTCCTGCATAATAAGTCTTTGCAGGTTTCGAAGTGGTCAAAATCGAAAAAGATAAAGTAACAACAAGATATCTTGTTGTTATAAAGCTATAAATAACCAACCCAATTAAATTATTATATAAAACAAAAGTAAAAATACCAGAACTGAAAGGAAAGAATGAGTGTCAAAGGTAAGACTTGAACTTACAACCTCTAGAACATGAGCCTAGCGAGCTAACCAATTGCTCTTCTTTGACGGTGATATGCAACAACAGCAGACAAAAGTTAATAAGGTTATCAAACTTACTTGATTGAGGAGATTACGTTTTGAAAACCGTGTTTTGTTTATCCCGGAAGTTTCTAACCAATAAAACCAAAAAACCGGACACATATTCCATATGGTACCAGTTAAATAAACAAAACGGAACCATAAGTACGAGAAAGCTGTCTAAAAGTAACTTGTTTTTTAGGAGTTTCAATAGATCTGACTAAAACTAAAGTTACTGGACCGATTGTTGCCAATAGCAAAATATTGCCAGAGAGTAAAAACTGTATTACATAATCAGTGTATAACAAATGGCCAATAGATACGATTTCAGTTAGATAGTCTAACTTACTCAACCAGTTTAGATGGTGATTTAGTAAAAAACTGGTGTTATAAGGATTGCTTGACTCAAAAGTATTGGGAACTGCGACCAAAATTTCAATTAGGAACACAATACCTAAAAAACTTCCAAATGGAAAGTATTTTAAAGAGTCTTTCGTTAAATGAATTGTTTTTATATCCAGCATCATTACTACAAACAAAAATAAAACTGCGATAGCACCTACATAAATTATGATAAACATTAACGAGATATACTCACATTCTAATAAAAATAGAATGCTGGATGATGAAACAAAGCTTAACACTAAAAATAAAACAGAATATATTGAGTTTTGACTAAGAATGATCATTAAAGAACTTGCAAGTAATACGCAAGAAAAAAAATAAAAAAGTAAATTAACTGCCATGTGATTTAAAAAGTTGTATAATGAAAAAGGGATTTGAACCCCTGACATTTGGATTATGATTCCAACGTTCTGACCGACTAAACTATTTCATTTGTTCCAGCTACACGTTCCCGTACAGCTACCTTGTTACGACTTCATCCAAATTGCTAACTTTTCAACGAATTCACTTTTTTTATTTTTTAAATAGAAAAAGTTTTAAATCTTCAAGTAAAACTAGCTTTCTGCATGTGACGGGCGGTGTGTACAAAGCCAAGGTACGTATTCACCGCAACGTTCTGATTTGCGATTACTTGTGATTCCACCTTCATGTAAACGAGTTGCAGTTTACAATCCGAACTAAGAAAATTTTTAAAGATTAACTAAAGATTTTTATTTTTGTTACTTTTTGTCATTTTCATTGTAGCACGTGTGTAGCCCAACCCATAAGGGCCACAGTGACTTGACTTAATTCTCACCTTCCTTTTAAATTTTATTATTAGATTATAACAGTTTTTTTAAAGCAGAATTATAATTTTATAGGAAATCCTAAAGATTATAATTGAAAGTGAATTATTAAAAAAGAGAGTTGCGCTCGTTAAAAGGAATAAACCAAACATCTTACGACACGAGCTGACGACAGTCGTGCAACACCTGTAATGTAAAAATTAAATGAATTTTTTCAGTATGTCAAGGGTTGGTAAGGTTTTGCGCGGATTATCGCATTAAACCACATGCTCCACCACTCGTTGTAGGCTCCCGTCAATTCCTTTGAGTTCTAATCTTGGGATCGTACTCCTCAGGCGGAATGCTTATCGCGTTAGCTTAAAAAATCTAAAATTTTTTCTAAATTACAGCATCCAGAATTTACAGTGTAGACTACCAGGGTATCTAATCCTGTTTGCTCCCTACACTTTCGTCCCTCAATGTCAGTTTATACTAAAGAGTTGCTTTCGCTGGTGGTGTTCCTTCATGTATTTTTGGAATTTACCCCTTAACATGAAATTCTACTCTTCCGTATTAAACTCTAGTAAAATAGTATTGTATCTTTTTTTAAAGTTGAGCTTTAAATTTTAACATATAACTTATAGTACCATCTACGGACTCTATACGCCCAGTAATGACGGATAACGCTTGCCCCTCCCGTATTACCGCGGCTGCTGGCACGAGATTGGCCGGGACTAAAACTTCTTTAAATAACGTCATTATCATTTTTAACGAAAGAACTTTACAACCAAAAATTAGCCGTCAATTATTTACATAATATAAATAATATAATCATTCACATAATATTGCTGGATCAAACTTTCGTTCATTGTCCAATATTCCTCACTGCTGGCTAAATGTAGCCTGGACCTTGTCTCAGTTCCAGTGTGGTTGTACGTCCTCTAAGACCAACTAAAGATCAAAGGCTTGGTAAACTGTTACTTATACCAACAACCTAATCTTACACAAACTCATCTTTTACCGATTATAGATGTCTTTAGATACTGTCTACGACCATGCGTTGATGTCTGAAGGCATCATTTTTATAATCTTTGTATTTAATATTACTACAAACTAAAAAAATAGTTTTACCCTAAAAAAATTTAAAATTTTAGTAGGTATAGTTTATCTTAAAGTAAAAGCTAGAGACTGCTAGTTATTTTGAACTGACTTCGATACTAATTATCAAAGAAACATTAATATTTTGCTGCTAAAAATAAAGCACTCGAACATAATAGGCTTATTTTTAACATTTAGGCATTGGGCCGAGCCAACGCTTTTAAGTTCAAAAAACTGAGCGATTGCGTATTTCTCACCCGTTCGCTACGATATAATACCGTGTAACTCGCATGTGTAAAGCATATTATTAGCGTTCACCCTGAGCCAGGATCAAACTCAATTCGAGTGGTTTAAAATTGTTTATAAAATTTTAAACTTGTTTGACTTTAAATCTTGAGTAAGCATATACGGTGTTTTTGCAATCTTTTTAGTTTTCTTTAAAAAATTAAAAAAAACGTTAAAACTGTCATTTCAATGTCTATACAAAAAGCGGGTCGTGTATAAAAAATTTTTAAATAATTAATTTAAAAATTTTAATTAAAATCGAATATTATTTCAAATTCCCTTCTATAATTAGTTAGTATTTAAATAAATTGATTTTAAGCTACTCTTGAGCGCATAGGTTTCAGGTAGGCTTTAGTGACATGTTATTTATGCGTTTATAACTATCATGAGAATTTTTTTTAATACAAAAAACTAACTATTAAGCCAGTTTTTTTACTGCACTAATATTTAAAAGTATTTCTTTAGGCGAAAGCTCTTGTTAGTTACAATACTTTAAAATTATAAATATGAAAATATTTAATTAGGTAATAACAGATTTGAACTATTAACTTTTTCGTTGTAAGCGAAACACTCTACCAATTGAGTTAATTACCTATGCCTTTTAACAAAAGGGTTTAATTGTTTTGCTATTTCAGCCAATCAAATCTTAAACAATTTAAATTTTAGTGCTTATTTGCTAAAAATCTTGCAATTCTTACACATTAAGTCTATCACGTAATAATCTTTTACGACTTTCTAAAAATTTTTTTCAAGGTTAGTTTCTTGTTTAGATGCTTTCAACAATTATCTATTATAAATATAGCTACTCGACAATGCTTTTAAATAAACAACAATCGATTCACCAGAGATTTACTTTTCCCGGTCCTCTCGTACTAAGGTTTACTCCTTTCAATTTTTAACACTCACGGTAGATAGGGACCAAACTGTTTTACAACGTTCTAAACTCAGATCATGTACCGCCTTTCTTGGCGAACAGCCAAACCCTTGGAACCACTTACAGCTCCAGGATGCGATAATCCAACATCGAGGTGCCAAACCACTCCATCGATAGGGTCTCTAAAGAATGATTAGCCTGTTATCCCTGGCGTACCTTTTATCCGTTGAGCGACGACCTTTTCCACTCAGAGTCATCGGATCACTATAACCGACTTTCATCTCTGTTCGATATGTCAATCTTTCAGTCAGGCAAGCAATATACTATTGTGCTCTTAAATTGGTTTTTTTCAATTTGAGCTTGCCTTCGTACGCCTCCGTTACTTTTTAGGAGGCGACCGCCCCAGTCAAACTACCCATTATAAACTGTTTGAAATTATGAGTAACAAAAGTTTTTAAGAGTGGTATTTCAGTTGTGTTTGAACAAGTAACTTGCGTTAAAGTCTAATAAAAACTTACCACGTATCCTACACAAAAAAAATTTTATTACAATTTATAACTATAGTAAAGGTGCACAGGGTCTTTCCGTCTAGCCGAGAGTAGTCTGCATCTTCACAGACATTTCAATTTCACTGAGATTGTACTGGAGACAGTAGGACAGTCGTTACGCCATTCATGCAGGACACCAATTAAATGCCAAGGAATTTCGCTACCTTTGGACCGTCAGAGTTACAGCCGCCGTTTACTGGGGGTTAAAGTTAAAGCCAAGACTTTTCCTATTAATCTTGCAGCACTGGGCAGGCGTCAGTCTCTATACATCTTTTTTCAAATTTGCAGAGACCTGTGTTTTTATTAAACAGTCGCTGTCCTCGATTTTGTGACAGCTTCTTAAGTTTTTAACTATAAAAAGCTACTCCTTATCCCGAAGTTACGGAGCCATTTTGCCGAGTTCCTTCAATACAATTAACTCAAGCACCTTAATTTACTAAATTTGTTCACCTGTGTCGGTTTGCAGTACGGTATTATTTTAAGCTATTTCCTGAAAATACTAAAAAAAATTTAATTAAAGCACTAAGTATATTAATTGGCTTTAGTGTGCGTTAATCTCAACTGAGACAAATTCCAATCGAGTATTTGTAAATGTGTCAGTTTTTTGTAGATTAAAAAAGCAGCACTTTCATAATTAAAAATTTAATTTGTATTTCGTCACTTTAAAATATAATAAAAATTTATTACCCATCAATTATAACTTTCGTTGCTATCTTAGGGACCGATTGTTATTAGGGAAGATTAGCCGTTTCCCTATAGACCTTGAACTTAAGGTGACGTAGTTTATTCATCACTTAAACGTTTTTCGCTACTCATATCAATATTTTCATTTTTGATTTTTTCAATTTATATTACTATAAATTTTCTTTAATATACAAAACGTTCTGCTACCATTTAAACTAGTTTACACACAAGCCTTCTGAAGACCAAGAGACGTTAAATGGTCTGATTGGTTTTAAGAAAGCGGTATTTATCAGCAACTACGTTGCCTTTAAGTTATTGTTTTTTTATAAATTAGTTTAAATTTATTGTTTCGGCAAATAATTTTAGTCCCTATACATTTTCGATGCTAAAAAGCTAAACCAATGAGTTGTTACGCTCTCTTGAAGAGCTGGCTGCTTCCAAGCCTACATATAAGTTGTTAACATTTTTTTACTTTCTTTTTCACTTAATTATTTTTGAGGGCCTTAACAAATAATTTGGGCTGTTTCCCTTTGGACTATGAACCTTAGCACTCATAGTCTGTCTGTTTAAATTCTTTTATTTTATCTTCGGAGTTTCATTAAATGCGGTAAAGCTTTACGCCCCCCTTATTTATTGAGTGCTCTACCTTAAAATAAAGAAGTTTTAAGCACTTTGATGCTTACGCTAGCAAGCCTAAAAAATAAATTTTTTAGGGCAATCTAGCAACTTTAAACGCTCTACTTAAATAGATTTCGCAGAAAACCAGCTATCTCTAAGTTTGTTTGGCCTTTCACCCCTAACCACAAATCATCTTAGTATTTTTCCACATACACAAGTTGGGCCTTTCAATAAGCGTTACCGCTTTAAATTCAGCCTGTTCATGGTTAGATCACTTAGTTTCGGGTCTTATATCAAAGACTGATTCAAGAAGTTAGGTTAAAATTGCCAAATTATCTGTACATACGCAATTTAAAACTTAATTTTTTTTAGCCTACACTAAATCGTTTAAGCTTGCCATTGATATAAACTCATTGATTCATTATGCAAAAGGAACGCTGTCGCTTTAAACCAAGCTACAACAGATTATAAACATTAAATTTAATATGCCTATTCCCTTACGGTACTTGTTCACTATCAATCATTAATATCTTTTAGATTTTGAGGGTGGTACCCCAATCTTAAAGTAATACATGACATGTATCACTTTACTTTATATCTTAAAAATTTTGAATATGGTTCACAGGACTTCACATTTTGCAGTTGATGTTACCTTCTTTGGTCGTTAAGATTTAAACATATTATATAAAGCTTTTAAGAATAATCTATACCAATTTCGCTCACCACTACTTACAGTCTCTCGGTTGATTTTTTGTCTAGTTACTTAGATGGTTCAATTCACTAGCTTAGAAAAATTTTAATTGAGAAACAATTAAAATTTGTTTTAATTCTTTAAAACTCCTTTACGATTAGAAAAGTTATAACGATTATAACATTTCGTTTTACAAACGTTCTTTTGTCTATTAATGTTGAGGCATCCATGATTAATGCATTGAAAAGATTTAATTTAAAGGCGAACAATGGGATTTGAACCCATGACGTTTAGAATCACAATCTAATACTCTAACCTAACTGAGCTATATTCGCCAATTTTTAAGAAGTAACTAAACAAGTTACTGGTAGTTTTTTATTCATTGAATTTTCAATGCAAAAAATACATTGAAGTTCTATACAAAAGGTAGGTTTTGTATAAAAGGTTTCTAAATAATCAATTTAAAAATCTTAGTTAATATCAAGCACTATTACAAATTCCGTTCGATGGTTAGTTAGTGTTTAAATGGGTTAATTTTAAACTATTTTCAAGAACATAGGTTTGAAAACATATAATAAAAGTTCAATAGGGACTAACAACAGAGCTAGACCAAACATAAAAAGCAATGAGTTTGAGTTATCAGCCTTTTGTGATGTAAAACATTGCGCATAATATAGCGGACTTTAACCTGAAGCAAAATTGATTTAATATTGTTTTTTTTCTTTCAAAACAACTTTTTTGGTGTATTTTATTTGTTGTGTCCAGTCTTTTCCTTCTTACCATTACAATAGCACCAAAAAATGAGAAAACAAGAGTGACGTGTTTTCTCATTCCATATTTAAGTCAATAATAGCTTGCTATTTTACCCTTTCCGTTCGTAGGGTCATTGTATATATATAGGGATTTTGTGTTATAAGGCTGTATCCAAGTCTTTTCTTAATTGAAAAAATGAGTTAGCGACTTGTTTCTTCAACTTGTACATCTATAGATATTTTTTCTCTTTTTCCTATTACAATAACACCAAAAAATGAAAAAACGCTTTTTTACTTCTCCGATTCTACGTTAAAACGGCAAAAAACGCAAAATAGCAAGCTATTACTGGCTTAAACCGAAGATTGACTTACACAATTCCTAACAAATTTGCCTTAAAAAAATAGACAAGAGTCAACAATAGCTTGCTAAAACGGCAAAAAACAAAAAATAGCAAGCTATTGCTGGCTTAAACAGAGCCTAGAATAAGGGGACTCTACGAACGAAAAACGCAAAATAGCAAGCTATTACTGGCTTAAACCAAAGATTGACTTACACAATTCCTAACAAATTTGCCTTAAAAAAATAGACAAGAGTCAACAATAGCTTGCTAAAACGGCAAAAAACAAAAAATAGCAAGCTATTGCTGGCTTAAACAGAGAATGAGAAAACAAGAGTAGCGTGTTTTCTCATTTTTTGGTGCTATTGTAGTAGTAAGAAGGGAAAGACTGGACACGACAAATAAAATATACCAAAAAAGTTGCTTTGAAAGAAAAAACAGTATTAAATCCATTTTGTTTTGGGTTAAAACCCGCATATTATGTGTAACGTTTTACATCACAAAAGGTTGGATAGCTCAAACTCATTGTTTTCTTTCAAAGCAACTTTGTGAAAATTTTCAGCTTTTTAATTGTTGGGACCACAAACTTTGGTTTGTGCTAAAAGCTAACTGAACAAAGCTCTATAATAGACTGTTTAGCGCATTGGTCGACTTTGTTTACTTGTAATTTCCACAAATAAGTCTTTTACTTGCAAAAAATACTCAAAGTGTTAAAAATTATGTTATATACCCCTTTAGAACAATTTCAAATTATCTTATTATTTTCTGTAAAATTGTTTTGTTTTGACTTTTCAATTACTAATTTAGTATTAGTAAACTTTTTAGTGCTGCTATTTTTTGGTGCAATCGTCATTTTCTTTAGCTCTAGCGCATGTTCTTTAAAACCCTCTAGTTTTTTTTTCATCCCAAGCACATGACAAGTACTAATTGAAACTTTGTATGAAGCTTCGTCACAATTGTTATTTGATAACATTAACAAAGATGGAGAGAAATATTTCCCTTTCATTTCTGTTATTTTTACTTTTGTTTTATTTAGTAATTTAATTGGATTAGTTCCTTATAGTTTCACAACAACAAGTCATCTTATTGTTACTTTTACTTTATCTTTTTCTATTTTCATCGGAATAAATATAATTTGTATTCAAAAACATAAATTTCATATGTTATCTTTATTTATTCCCTCTAATACTTCTTTTGGTTTAGCTCTGTTGTTAGTTCCTATTGAACTTTTATCATACGTTTTCAAACCTATTAGCTTAGGAGTTCGGTTGTTTGCAAACCTAATGGCTGGGCATACTTTATTAAAAGTGATTGTAGGTTTTTCTTGGAGCATGTTATTGTTAGAGGATTTCTTCGCAATCTTACATGTGATACCATTACTAATTTTAGTGTTATTAATGGGTTTAGAGTTAGGTGTAGCTTTAATTCAAGCATATGTCTTTACTATCCTAACTTGCATTTATCTTAACGATGCGATTAATCTTCACTAAATAATTTTACCTATTATTTTTCATTAAATTTCACTAGATAGGTTAAAGCCCTGTTTTGAATTATACACTTTATATTAACCTTTTCTGATATGTTGAAAAAACGTTAATTGTTTTTATAAACTACTAAGAATTCGATATCGTTAAACAATAGGAAAACCCTCCTTTAAACGACAAGTTTAAATAAATAGTCGTTTTACTCACATATTTGCCCGTCATTAGTAAACTCAAATAAACCCCTTTCTTAATTTTATATCAGAAAAGTTATGGATCGGTGGGGTTTTAAGAAATCGTTTTTCAAATATTAACTTACCTAAAATTAATACAAAACCTCACTTAGTTATTATTTTTACTCAAAAAGTTGAGCTTAACCTAGTTAATAAGTTTTATAAGCTTGGAATTCCTATTTTAGCCTTTGATTAAGGCCCCTTGTCTGAGGCTTAAGGTTAATAACCTTAAGCCTCACATGTATTTGTTATTAGTTTTTTTACCATTAATTGGTTCTTTTTGTGCTGGATTATTCGGCCGAAAACTTGGACCTTTCGGGGCATCTTACATTACAGTAAGTTGTTTATCGTTTGCTTTTTTTATCGCTCTTTTTACTTTCTACGAAGTATCATTGCTGAATTGTTGTGTGTATATAAAGCTTGTCCCTTGAATTAACTCAGAAATGTTAAATGTAGATTGAGGGTTTTTATTTGATTCTTTAACAGTCACCATGTGTTGTGTAGTTACGTTCGTTTCTTCGATAGTCCATTTATATTCTACTGAATACATGGCTCACGATCCACATCTTCCTAGATTCATGTCTTATTTATCTCTCTTCACATTTTTTATGCTAATTTTGGTGACTGCCGATAATTTTATACAAATGTTTGTCGGTTGAGAAGGAGTAGGTCTTTGTTCTTATTTACTCATCAATTTTTGATTTACTCGAATACAAGCAAATAAAGCCGCAATAAAAGCAATGATTTTAAATCGAATTGGCGATTTTGGGCTTGTGATTGGAATTTTGATTATTTTCGTTGAGTATAAAGCAGTAGACTATGCTACAGTTTTTTCAATAACTCCAATTTTTATAAACAAGTCTTTCAATTTTTTAAGCTTTGATTTTGATCTAATATCTATCATATGTTTTTTTTTATTTGTAGGTGCTGTCGGAAAATCTGCACAATTGGGGTTACATACCTGGCTACCTGATGCTATGGAAGGTCCTACACCTGTTTCTGCTTTGATTCACGCAGCAACAATGGTGACCGCTGGAGTATTTCTAATTGCACGTACTTCCCCACTGTTTGAATATACACCTAGTATACTTAGTTTAGTTACAATTGTAGGAGCTTGCACGGCCTTTTTTGCAGCTACTGTCGGATTGTTGCAAAATGATTTAAAACGTGTAATTGCCTATTCAACATGTAGTCAACTAGGTTACATGGTGTTTGCTTGTGGACTCTCTAACTACTCGGTTGGGGTTTTCCACTTAGTAAACCACGCTTTTTTTAAAGCATTACTTTTTTTAGGAGCTGGGTCTATTATTCATGCAGTAGCAGATGAACAAGATATGCGTAAAATGGGAGGATTGAAAAAATTAGTACCATTTACATACTCTATGATGGTTATAGGTTCGCTTGCTCTTATAGGTTTCCCCTTTTTAACGGGGTTTTATTCAAAAGATGTCATACTTGAAGTTGCGTACGGTAAATACACTTTAGAAGGACATTTTAGCTATCTTTTAGGTAGTTTAGGCGCTTTCTTTACCGCCTTTTATTCAACTCGACTAGTCTACTTAACCTTTTTATCTGCACCTAATGGTTATAGACCAGTAGTTTGTTCGGCATATGACTCCTCTTACCAAATAACACTGTCTTTATTTCTTTTAGTTATCCCTAGTGTTTTAATAGGATTTTATTCTAAGGACATGATTATCGGCTTTGGTAGTGATTTTTGAGGAAATGCTATCTTCACTACTACTGAAAATATGAATCGTATAGATTCAGAATTTATTAACCATACGTACAAAATACTACCTGTTGCTTTAAGTCTAACAGGTGCAACACTGTCTTTCTCACTTTATTTGTTTGGAAGCAAATTGTTAGTTAAGTTAAAATTGTCCGCTTTAGGTAAAAAACTTTATAACTTTTTTAACAAAAAATGATTCTTTGACAAAGTCTACAATGAGTATGTTGGCCAATTTTTCTTTACCATTAGTTATACAATTACATATAAAATAATCGATAGAGGGATTATTGAAGTTTTTGGGCCAATGGGGTTATCTTCCATAATAACAAAAAAAGCTTCTTACATCTCTAAATTGCAGACAAGCTATTTATATCATTATACCTTTTTCATTTTGATAGGCTTGACTTTAATGTTAGGTACTCGTCAATTTTGAGCGCTAGCAGGTGGCCTTGCTGATTTTAAAATTTTCATATTATTTTTTGTATTGAGTTTTTTTTATAAAGAAAACTCAATACGTTAAACTTGATAATGTAAAAGTTTGAATATAAAAAATAAAGTTGAAATTATGAAACCAAAAAAGTTTTTATTGAAAAAACTTTCAATTAACTAACCTATTATTAGTTAAAATCATAAAACATATAT